TTTTTTAGGTCAAAAATGAATATTTGTGAACAGTGTGGATATCATTTGAAAATGAGTAGTTCAGATAGAATCGAACTTTTGATTGATCCGGGCACTTGGGATCCTATGGATGAAGATATGGTCTCCATGGACCCCATCGAATTTCATTCAGAGGAGGAACCTTATAGAGATCGTATCGATTCTTATCAAAGAAAGACAGGTTTAACTGAAGCCGTTCAAACAGGCATAGGTCAACTAAATGGTATTCCCGTGGCACTTGGGGTTATGGATTTTCAGTTTATGGGAGGTAGTATGGGATCAGTAGTAGGCGAGAAAATAACCCGTTTGGTCGAGTATGCTACTAATCGATCTCTACCTGTCGTTATTGTATGTGCTTCTGGGGGAGCACGCATGCAAGAAGGAAGTTTGAGTTTGATGCAAATGGCTAAAATATCTTCTGCTTCATATAATTATCAATCAAATAAAAAGTTATTCTACGTACCAATCCTTACATCTCCTACAACCGGTGGAGTAACAGCCAGTTTTGGTATGTTGGGGGATGTCATTATTGCTGAACCTAATGCCTACATTGCATTTGCGGGTAAAAGAGTAATTGAGCAAACATTGAATAAGACAGTACCCGATGGTTCACAAGCAGCTGAGCATTCATTCCATAAGGGCTTATTGGATCCAATCGTACCACGTAATCTTTTAAAAGGTGTTCTGAGTGAGTTATTTCAACTCCATGGTTTCTTTCCATTGAATCAAAAATGCAAATAAAGTATAGCACTGGATTCAGTTATTTGTAACAAACAAGTATTTAGTTTAGTTCATCGTAATCAAAAAAAACTAAGAAGAATGGTCTTTTCTTTGATGACATGTTTTCCTTGGTGACATAAGTTCTACTTGTAGTAGGAATCAAAAGTTTCGGATAATTCCTTTTCTAATTTTCTTTTTTTTGTTACGGATCCACTTTTTATCATACCTATATTCATAATTAGTAATCAGGAATCCTCTATAAAGGGGATAAAAGAGTGAATTTTTTTTTTACGAGAAATTAGAATTAGGTAAAATAAAAAGAATTTTCTCTGGCTTTCTTACGTATTAATATAGACAATGACAATAATGAAAAAAAATATAGAAATAGAGAATATAGAAAAAGTAGAAGTGATTTCTATGTCTACAAAGAACCCCATTTTTTGACTTTGAATCCCTTGATCGGATTAGTTAGAGTCGCGGATTCATAATAAACTCTTTGATAATAAACTCCTTCTTAGAAAAATAGAAAGAAGATAAGGATGGGAGAAGAAGTATGAAAAATTAATAAAAGTGGATTATCATACATATTCGTGTAGAAAGAGGAATAGATACACTTAATTTAGTTCTACATTCCTTGCACTTATTTTCTACTTAATATTATTTATAATAGATATACTTATCATAAGATATCTTTCTAAGACGTATAAATAGTAAATTAAATCGAGGCACCCATTCTATGACAAATCTCATCTTCCCCTCTATTTTTGTGCCTTTAGTAGGCCTAGTATTTCCGGCAATTGCAATGGCTTCTTTATCTCTTCATATCCAAAAAAATAAGATTGTATAGACCCGATGGGACCAAATCTCATCAATTTCTTTCAGACTGGATCATAATACAGATGTTTATTTAGTGTAATATGGTACGATATGTGGCTGTTTACGAACACAAATGACGGAACTCTTATGCATGCGGATACATCATATCTGCATAAATGTACATATATGCGGGTATAGCTGGTTAAAAAAGGATCAGTGCTTTACTTTAAATAGAACAAAAAATGTATCTAACCAATTAGTATTGTAGTAATTGGTTTACATCAGAATAGTGCTAGTTGATGAAAGTTACTTCGGGATCACAAAAAGTAAAGTCAAAGTTTTTAGGCTTATTCTCTCAATTCCAATTGAATGCAACCGGATCTAGTATGAATTGGCGATCAAAACATATATGGATAGAACTTATAAGGGGGTCTCGAAAAACAAGTAATTTTTGCTGGGCCTGTATCCTTCTTTTAGGTTCATTAGGATTCTTAGTGGTTGGAGCTTCCAGTTATTTTGGTAGGAATCTGATATCCGTATTTCCATCTCAGCAAATCATTTTTTTTCCACAAGGTCTCGTGATGTCTTTCTATGGGATCGCAGGTCTATTCATTAGTTCTTATTTGTGGTGCACAATTTTGTGGAATGTAGGTAGTGGTTATGACCGATTCGATAGAAAAGAGGGAATAGTGTGTATTTTTCGTTGGGGATTTCCTGGAATAAATCGGCGCATCTTCCTTCGCTTCTTTATGAGAGATATCCAATCCATTAGAATGGAGGTGAAAGAGGGTCTTTATTCCCGTCGTGTCCTTTATATGGAAATCAAAGGCCGGGGAGCCATTCCCTTGACTCGTACTGATGAGAATCTTACTCTACGAGAAATTGAACAAAAAGCTGCCGAATTGGCCTATTTCTTGCGTGTACCAATTGAAGTATAACGTGTTAGATTCTATTTCCCCCTTCTGTTGGCGGTGGTAAAAACAAAAGCAGAAGTACGAATATGAAAGAAAGAACTATAATAAAGAAGAAGAAGACATTTTTGTATATAAAAAAACTATTTTGTATGCGTATGTGGCCCAACGCAATTACTTTATCTACTAGTAAATAAAGTACAAAGCCTAAGTTAAGATATGGATTCATCAAATATATCGGAACATTACATTTATTTCGTAATACAGAATTCATGTTTTTCTTTTTAGGTCCAAGATTTGAAATTGATATGTTATTCCCGGGCTATGATTAGGCAGTGAAATATTTCGAAAAAATGAATTGATCCAGGAGGAGTTTTTTCGTCTCGAAATCCGAATAATATTCCTTACTTCAAGTGGTTTTTCGAACATTCATTGAAAGGAACAAATGAAGATGAAGATGGAATTGGTTCGAATTTTCCCAATTTGGATATCTGGGAAAATAATATTTGCTTATTTTTTTATCCGAATCCGAAAAGAAAAGGACCTTATTCAATTTCTATATTCCTTCTAGATCCAAGGACTAAATTTTTACACAAAAATGGGAATAGATCCATAGGTTCGATACCTTGTTATAGAACTCGTGCTTCAGAGAAATCTCAGATCATATAGAGTCGACAAATGAAGCAGGTTCATTAACAATTCACAGAAAAAAATGAAAAAAAAGAAAGCATCCCTCCCATATATTGCATCTATAGTATTTTTACCCTGGTGGGTCTCTTTCTCATTTAATAAAAGTCTGGAACCTTGGGTTACTAATTGGTGGAATACCAGACAATCTGAAACTTTTTTGAATGATATTCAAGAGAAAAACCTTCTAGAAAGATTCATCGAATTAGAAGAACTATTTCTCTTGGACGAACTGATAACGGAGTACCCGGAGACACATATACATATAGGAATACAGAGGGAAACAATACAATTGGTCAAAACACAAAATGAATATCACCTCCAGATCATTTTGCATTTCTCGACAAATATAATCTGTTTCGCTATTCTAAGTGGTTATTTTATTCTGGGTAATGAAGAACTTGTCATTCTTAATTCTTGGGTTCAGGAATTCTTCCATAACTTAAGTGACACAATAAAAGCTTTTTCGATTCTTTTAGTCACTGATTTATGGATCGGATTTCACTCGACCCACGGTTGGGAATTAATGATTGGTTCGGTATACAACGATTTTGGGTTGGCTCATAACGATCAAATTATATCTGGTCTTGTTTCCACTTTTCCAGTTATTCTAGATACAATAGTGAAATATTGGATCTTCCATTATTTAAATCGCGTATCTCCTTCACTTGTAGTTATTTATCATTCAATGAATGAATGAAGAACTCATTTGATCTCCCGATATCAATGAAATCAGAATGTTTCTTCATGTATAAAGAAAGCTTTTTCAATCTTACTTATTCCTTCGACTTGTTCTGTTCAAAGTATTAGTCCTATATTCCAATATAATGGCAGACTCAGAGATAGGGAACTTTATTAGCTACCTATCCAATTTATTGTAATAATTCCGGGATCAATGATTGGACCATGCAAAATAGAAATACTTTTTCTTGGATAAAGGAACAGATGATTCGATCCATTTCTGTATCGATCATGATATATGTAATAACTCGGGCATCTATTTCAAATGCATATCCCATTTTTGCGCAGCAGGGTTATGAAAATCCACGAGAAGCAACTGGACGAATTGTATGTGCCAATTGCCATTTAGCTAATAAGCCCGTGGATATTGAAGTTCCACAAGCTGTGCTTCCTGATACTGTATTTGAAGCAGTTGTTCGAATCCCTTATGATATGCAACTGAAACAAGTTCTCGCTAATGGTAAAAAAGGGTCTTTGAATGTAGGGGCTGTTCTTATTTTACCTGAGGGATTCGAATTAGCCCCTCCCGATCGTATTTCTCCTGAGTTGAAAGAAAAGATAGGAAATCTGTCTTTTCAGAGTTATCGTCCCAATAAAAAAAACATTCTTGTGATAGGTCCTGTTCCTGGTAAGAAATATAGTGAAATCGTCTTTCCTATTCTTTCCCCCGACCCTGCTACGAAGAAAGATGTTCACTTCTTAAAATATCCCATATATCTAGGTGGGAACAGAGGAAGGGGTCAGATTTATCCTGATGGGAGCAAGAGTAACAATACAGTCTATAATGCTACATCAGCGGGTATAATAAGCAAAATAGTACGTAAAGAAAAAGGGGGTTATGAAATAACCATAGTTGATGCATCGGATGGGCATCAAGTGGTTGATATTATACCTCCAGGACCAGAACTTCTTGTTTCAGAGGGCGAAACCGTCAAGCTTGATCAACCATTAACAAGCAATCCCAATGTGGGAGGCTTTGGTCAGGGAGATGCAGAAATAGTACTTCAAGATCCATTACGCGTCCAAGGTCTTTTGTTCTTCTTGGCATCTGTTGTTTTGGCACAAATCTTTTTGGTTCTTAAAAAGAAACAGTTTGAAAAGGTTCAA